AACGCCCCGTGATCTTCAACCAATTCTGCGCTTGAATATAATTACCAGGAGTAAGCGCAATAGCTTGTTTCCAATACTCGGCGGCTTGATTGAACCAAGACTCCGCAATTTCAGAATCTCCCTGCCGAACGGCCTGTTCTCCCCGGTCGGAATAGGTGGGTCAATTCCTTTCCTTAGAACCGTACTTGAGAGTTTCCCGCCTCATACGGCTCGTCCAATCAATTCTTTTGGTGTCCCGGGTTTTTGAATCTAGTATAGCGAATTGAATTCGATTTCTCATAGATCGATCTTTATTCTTTTTTTCGCGGGTTAACCAAAAGAGGTTAATTCCATGAGCATGAGTTTCAAACTTGACTTTTGATTAAATTAATAATCAGCTTTGCTTTCATTTTATCTTTTCTCCCACCGTCAGAAGAATAACATAGAAGCATTTCCACTATAGTTAGAATTTTCTGAAAGGTATCTATCTCGGTTTCATATAAAAATTGATATAGAATCTTTGAAAAAGACCTTTCTTCCTAAGAAAGAAAAGACTTACTGTCTTTGGGATCTGATGCTACACCGCTGCTTAATACCTTAGGGGATCCACTTTATTACATAAGTGGATTCCTTACTTTTATCTCATATCATGACATAAATAAGCAGTTCTTATTGGATCGGCATCGGCCCAAAACCTCGCGAATTGGTCTTTACGGTGCTTCCTCTATCAATTAGATCCTTTATCCATAGAATAAACTGTCTAGGCATATCGATTTCTTCATATTTCGACTTCTATGAGGTTTCTTTCTTTGCTACAGCTGATAAAAATCGTTTTTTGCACGATGCATATGTAGAAAGCCTATTTTTTTTTTCTAGTATTTATTAGTGTATTTGCTCTTTCTTCCCCTCCCCCTTTTTTTTCTTTTCCTTTTTTCTTTCTATAGTAGAGATAGTCGCACGTAATGACAGATCACAGCCATATTATTCAAAGCTTGTGGTAAGAATGGATTTCGTTCGAGTGCCCGAAAATAATATTCTAAAGCTTTTGTATGTTCTCCGTTACTTGTGTGGATAAGGCCTATGTTATAGAGTATATAGCTTCGATCGTAGGGATCGATTTCTAGTCGCATAGCTTCATAATAATTCTGTAAAGCTTCCGCATAATTGCCTTCGGATTGAGCTGACATCCGTTACGGTCGTCATTCGATTCAAAGAATTCTCCGTTTCAGAACCGTACATGAGATGAAAATCTCATACGGCTCCTCCCTTATGTGCATAATGAGAATAGAATAATAGATGGAATCAAAAAAGATTGAAATATTCTCATTATGAACTGAGTGGGGCTAATGTTTTTACAAGAAATCTCTAGCCAACCTTCCTGCAAAAGCTTTTTCTTATTCTTAATATCACGCGTGTTGGTACTGGTACTAGATCAAACTGTAAACTCCAACAATTTCTTTGTTCTCAACGCCCCTTAATTTCCAGGAATTAATCACTTCAACAGTCTTCGATGGTTATAAGGGTATCCACAGTACGAACGAGATGGATGTTTGTTATCCCAACCATTCTTAGTAGTCCCGATCCCGATAAGGAAAAGGGGCAGTTTATAACAAAGTTTTTGTGTTGCTGATTCCTAGACGTAGCGCCTCTTCCCCTATGCCGCCTGTTGGTACTGGTGTAGTAGGGTTGACTTGCAATACAGAACCCATAGGTGTAACCTTTCGCTCAATACTAGAATCGACAATTGAAGCATCTGAGGCTGCATTAATCGGGGATACACGACAGAAGGAATGGTTTTATCTATAAACTTCACCTTCAACAAGCGTAGATTTTTTCAATAATTTTTTTTCGTTCTTTTCTATCCCGAATCGTCTTTCTTTCTCCTAAGACCGAAAGCGGTAAATAAAAAATAATCAAATCGCACCATCTCTGTAATAGCTAAATGCCTCTTTTTCTCCTGAAGTTGTCGGAATTATTCGTAATAATATATTGGCTACAATTGAAAAAGTCTTATCAATAAAATTTCCATTTATCCGCGATCTAGGCATAGGTAAAAATCCATTCTATAATTCGTTTCATTACCTCTTGTGAGAAAATGATCCCACAAACAAAGGAATTGTACAGTACAAAATAACATAAAAGCAGACGCATAAAAAAAAAAAATAGACCGATCCGTTGATTCGTTCCAATTCATTGATTAAATCAGGCAGAAATATCAGAAAAAATAGGAGCGTCGTTTTTGCAAACAAGATATATACTTTTATTGTTTTTAAAAGTTTTTCACAAACAAAAAAATTCTCTTTTTCCCCAGACTCAAAGGAAGAATTTTTTATTTGCTGAAAGAGTTTCTATTTTTCTAGTTAGAATGGATTCGATTGTCCGTACCCATCTAACAATCGAATTTGAACAACTCGCTATTCACGCGAGTTCTCGGTCATAATCGTTGTGTAGGAGAGATGGCCGAGTGGTTCAAGGCGTAGCATTGGAACTGCTATGTAGACTTTTGTTTACCGGGGGTTCG